CTGGAACAATCACAAAGACTTTTTTGATTATGGACGTACTACCAGAAATTCAATGCGTAATTTTAGCATTCAATGCGTATTCCTGAATAATCTCATTATTCAATTATTCAACCATTTTCTTTTACCAAGTTCAATGTTATCCAGATTAGTCAACATTTATATGTTTAGATGCAACAACAATATGTTATTTGTAACAAGTAGTTTTGTTGGTTGGTTAATTGGTCATATTTTATTCATGAAATGGGTTGGATTGGTATTAGCCTGGATACAACAAAATAATTTTCTTAGGTCTAATGTACTTATTCGATCTAATAAGTATCTTGTATCAGAATTTAGAAATTCTATGGCTCGAATCTTTAGTATTCTCTTATTTATTACTTGTGTTTACTATTTAGGCAGAATACCGTCACCCATTCTAACTAAGAAACTGAAAGGAATTTCAGAAACAGAAGAAGTGGGGGAAGGTGAGGAAGAAAGAAATATAGAAATAGAAACTATTTCTGAAGGGGGGGAGGATAAACAGGAACAAGAGGTATCCACCGAAGAAAATCCTTCTTCTTCCTTTTTTTCGGAGGAAAGAACGGGTCCGAGCAAAATCGATGAAACAGAAAAGCTAGGAGCGACTGGAAAGAAAAAAAAAAAAATAAAGGGCGAACTCCACTTTCCCTTTAAAGAGACATACTATAAAAATAGACCAGTTTATGAAACTTCTTATCTGGATGGGAATCAAGAAAGTTCGAAGTTAGAAATATTAAAAAAAAAAGAAGATAAATATTTATTATGGTTTGAAAAACCTCTTGTGACGCTTCTTTTTGATTCTAAACGATGGAATCGACCTTTGCGATATATAAAAAATGACCGGTTTGAAAATGCTATAAAAAACGAAATGTCACAGTATTTTTTTTATACATGTCAAAGTAATGGAAAAGAAAAAATATCTTTTACGTATCCACCCAGTTTAGCAAGCTTTGGAGAAATGATACAAAAAAAAATATATTTTTTCACACCAGAAAAAGGGTTTTCTGATGAATTGTATACTGATTGGAGTTTTAGCAATGAACTAAAAAGAAGAAATTTAAGTAAGGAGTTTATAAAAAGAGTCGAATCTTTAGATAAGGAATCTTTTGATCTGAGCATACTTAAAAAAAGGACTAGATTCTCTAATAATGAAACTAAAAAAGAATACTTGCCTAAAATATATGACCCTTTCTTGCATGGACCCTACCGCGGAAGAATAAAAAAATGGGTTTCACCTTTAAGCATAAATCAAACTTCTAAAAAAAAAACCACGGATCCATTTTGGATAAATAAGATTCATGCTATACTTCTTACTACTGATTATCACGAAATCGAACAGACACTAGATACATTCAATATAAAATCATTATCAAAAGAAAAAGAGCTCTCTTTATTGACATTGACAGAAGATGAACAGGGAAATATCGATTCCAAGGATCGAGTCAAAATTTTGAAATTTTTATTCGATATAGTTATAACTAATCCCAACAACCAAACAATTAGAAAAAAATCTATTGGAATAAAAGAAATAAGTAAAAAGGTTCCTCGATGGTCATATAAATTAATCGACGATTTAGAACAACAGGAGGGAGAAAACGAGGAAAATGTAACAGCGGAGCATGAAATTCGTTCAAGAAAATCCAAGCGCGTAGTGATTTTTACTAATAACCAGGCAAACGCCGATACTTATACTAATACCAAGGATGCTAATGATCCTGATCAAACAAACGAAGTGGCTTTGATACGCTATTCGCAACAATCGGATTTTCGTCGCGACATAATAAAAGGTTCCATGCGTGCTCAAAGACGTAAAACAATTACTTTGGAACTGTTTCAAGCAAATGTGCATTCCCCACTTTTTTTGGACAGAGTAGACAAACCCCTCTTTTTTTCTTTTGATATTTCTGGGCCGCTGAAACTAATATCTCGAAATTGGATATGTAAAAACGTTGATAAAGAATCAAAAATTTCTGATTATATAGAAAAAAAGATCGAGAAAAAAGACGAGGACAAAAGAGAAAAATACAAAAGAGAAGAAAAAATGCGGATAGAAATAGCAGAAGCCTGGGATAGCATTTTACCTGCTCAAGTAATAAGGGGTTCCGTGTTAATAACCCAATCAATTCTTAGAAAATATATTATATTACCTTCATTGATAATAGCTAAAAACATTGCCCGTATGTTATTATTTCAATTTCCTGAGTGGTCCGAAGATTTAAAGGATTGGAATCGAGAAATGCATGTTAAATGCACTTATAATGGTGTTCAATTATCTGAAACAGAATTTCCAAAAAATTGGTTAACAGACGGTATTCAGATAAAGATCCTATTTCCTTTTTGCCTGAAACCTTGGCACAGATTTAAACAACAACCCTCTCATAAAGATCCAATGAAAATGAAAAAAACGAAGGGTCAAAAGAATGATTTTTGCTTTTTAACAGTTTGGGGAATGGAAACTGAACTACCTTTTGGTTCTCCTCGAAATTATCCTCGAAAACGGCGTTCGTTTTTTGAGCCTATTTTAAAAGAGCTAAAAAAAAAAATAAAAAAACTGAAAACGAAATGTTTTATAGCTTTAACAATTTTAAAAGAAAAAACAACATTTTTTCGAAAAGTCTCAAAAGAAACAAAAAAATGGATCACTCAAAGCATTCTATTTCTAAAGGGAATAGTAAAAGAACTCTCAAAAATAAATCCAATTCCATTTTTTGGGTTGAGAGAAATATCTGAATTGGACGAAACTAAAAAGGATTCGATAATCAGTAATGAGATGATTCATGAATCATCCCTTCAAATTCAATCCACGGGGTGGACAAATTATTCATTAACCGAAAAAAAAATAAAAGATCTGACTACGAGAACAAACACAATCAAAAATCAAATAGAAAAAATTTTAATTATAAAAGACAAGAAAAACGAATTTATAACTCAAGAAATAAATATTAGTTCTAATAAAATAAGTTATCCGGATAAAATATTAGAATCATCAAAAAAAAAATTGCAAATATTAAAAAGAAGAAATATTCGATTAATCCGTAAATTCTATTTTTTTATAAAATTTTTCAATGAAAAGATATACATAGATATTCTTCTATATATCATTAATTTTCCAAGAACCAATACACAACTTTTTCTTGAATCAACAAAAAAAATGATTGAGAAATTCATTCACAATAATGAAGCAAATCAAGATAAAACAACTAAAAATACAATTCATTTTATTTCAACTATAAAAAACTCACTTTCTTCACTTTCTAATGTTAGTATTAGAAATAAAAACGAAAAAGCTTTTTGTGACTTATTCTCCCTCTCACAAGCCTATGTATTTTACAAATTATCGCAAACCCAGGCTATTAGTTTTTATAAACTCAAACCTATCCTTCAATATCATGGAACATCTCGTTTTCTTAAAAATGAAATAAAAGATTATTTTGAAGAACAGGGAGTATCTCATTCCAGATTAAGACATGATTATGGGTTAAGACAGAAAATCTTTTTGCATTCTGGAATCAATGAATGGAAAAACTGGTTAAGGAGTCGTTATCAATACAATTTATTTCAGAGTAGATGGCTTAGATTAGTACCAAGACAATGGCGAAATAGAGTCAATCAACACTATCTGGCTCAAAATAAAGATTTAACAAAATGGGATTCATATGAAAAAGAAAGATTAACTCATTACGAAAAAAAAAATGATTTTCAAGCGAATTCATTACTAAATCAAGAATATAAACTTACTCAAGAACAAAAATTAAAAAAATCGAATTTGAAAAAACACTATGGATATGATTTTTTATCATATAAATCTATTAATTATCAAGATAAGAGGGACCCGTATGCTTATGGATCACCATTCCAAGTAAATATAAATAAGAGGGAAGAGATTTCTTATAATTACAACATGGATAAACGCAAATTTTTTGATACACTGAGGGATATCCCTATCCATAATGATCTAGGAGAAGACAATATTTTAGATGCTATGGGGAATTTTTCGCATAGAAAGTTTTTAAATTGGGGAATTCTTCATTTTTGTCTTAGAAATAAGGCTGATATTGAGTACTGGGTGGATACCAGTACCAAGAGTAACAAAAATATTAAGGCTGGGGTTAATAATTATGAAATAATTGATAAAACGGACCTTTTTTATTTCACAATTTTTCAAGATCACGAAAGCAACCCATCCAGTAAAAAAGGAAGCCCATTTGATTGGATGGGAATGAATGAAGAAATACTAAGTCGGCCTATATCGAATCTGGAACTTTGGTTCTTCCCAGAATTTGTGCTGCTATATAATGCATATAAGGTTAAACCATGGATCATACCAATAAAATTACTTCTTTTAAATTTTAATGTAAATGGGAACATTAATAAAAATATTATTGAAAATAAAAAAAGGGACCCCCTTATAGCACCGAATGCAAAAAAAATTATTGGATTAGAGAATCGAAATCAAGAAGAAAAAGAACCCATAGGTGAAGGGGATCTTGTATCAGATGCACAAAAACAAGGAAATTTAAAATCCGTTCTCTCAAACCAAGAAAAAGATGTTGAAGAAGATTATGGCAAATCAGACATAAAAAAACGTAGAAAGAAAAAGCAATACAAGAGTAACACGGAAGCAGAGCTTGATTTCTTCCTAAAAAGGTATTTGCGTTTTCAATTGAGATGGGATGATTCTTTAAATCAAAGAATAATCAATAATATCAAAGTATATTGTCTCCTGCTTAGACTGATAAATCCAAACGAAATTGTTATATCCTCTATTCAAAGGGGAGAAATGAATCTGGATATTTTGATGATTCAGAAGGATTTAACTCTTAGAGAATTAATGAAAAAGGGAATATTGATTATCGATCCAGTTCGTCTGTCGGTAAAAAATGATGGACAATTTATTCTATATCAAACTATAAGTATTTCGTTGGTTCATAAAAATAAACACCAAATTAATCAAAGATACCAAGAAAAAAACTATATTGATAAAAAGAATTTTGATGAATCTATTGCAAGACATCAAAAAATGACTGAAAATAAAGACAAAAATCATTATGATTTATTTGTTCCTGAAAATATTTTATCCCCTAACCACCGGCGAGAATTGCGAATTCGAATTTCTTTCAATTCAAGGGATAAAAATGGTATGCATAGAAATCCAGTCTTTTTAAATAATGTAAAAAACTGTGGTCAAGTTTTGACTAAAAACAAAGATCTTGATGGTGAGAAAAAGAAACTAATTAAATTAAAGTTCTTTCTTTGGCCCAATTATCGATTAGAAGATTTAGCTTGTATGAATCGCTATTGGTTTAATACTAATAATGGCAGTCGTTTCAGTATGGTAAGGATACATATGTATCCGCGGTTGAAAATTCGTTAATGGTACTCCCATATATTATGTACCGTGCCAGGTATATGAACACAAATAACAAACAAATAGACGGGCACGCGGATTGTCTTACATTTCATTCTGATACATGATACTAATTTAATGACATACATATCAATTAGATCAACAAATGAATCAACAAAATCCTCTTATTTGAACTCTAAAATTTTATCTTTTATAGAAATCTATCACTCTTTTGTATCCCGATACGAATCAAATTGAAAACCGGATTGATTCATTTTATTTGAAAAAAAAAAAATTATAAAGTTCATAACGAACTTAAAATCATTGTGTATATCAAAATGACTGGTATTATTATTACTGATCAGTAAAATTCACATTCAAAAAAAGGGGGAGAGAATATTTTGTTTTATGGTAAAAAATTCATTTATCTCAGTTATTTTTCAAGAAAAAAAAGAAGAAAACAGGGGGTCCGTTGAATTTCAAATAGTTAGTTTCACCAATAAGATACGAAGACTTACTTCACATTTGGAATTGCACAAAAAAGACTATTTATCTCAGAGAGGTCTACGTAAAATTCTAGGAAAACGTCAACGACTACTGTCTTATTTATCAAAGAAAAATAAAATACGTTATAAAGAATTAATTAGTGAGTTGGATATTCGGGAATCAAAAAAGCGTTAATTTGAAAATTTTGAATTATTTGAATTAGGCGATTTAGTAGATTTTAATTTTGATGTACTTCTTTTCGTTTTCAACAATTCATGTAAGAATGAATCGAGTAAAAACTTATGAATCTATCAGCTACAGAAAAAGACCTTATGATAGTCAATATGGGACCTCAGCACCCATCGATGCACGGTGTTCTTCGTCTCATCGTTACTCTAGACGGTGAAGATGTTGTTGACTGTGAACCAATATTAGGTTATTTACACAGAGGAATGGAAAAAATTGCGGAAAATCGAACAATTATACAATATTTGCCTTATGTAACGCGTTGGGATTATTTAGCCACTATGTTCACGGAAGCAATAACCGTAAATGGACCAGAACAATTGGGGAATATTCAAGTCCCTAAAAGAGCCAGCTATATCAGAGTAATTATGTTGGAGTTGAGTCGTATAGCTTCTCATCTATTATGGCTTGGACCTTTTATGGCAGATATTGGTGCACAGACCCCCTTTTTCTATATTTTCAGAGAAAGAGAATTAGTATATGATCTATTCGAAGCTGCCACCGGTATGAGAATGATGCATAATTATTTTCGTATCGGAGGAGTGGCGGCCGATCTACCTTATGGCTGGATAGATAAATGTTTGGATTTCTGCGATTATTTTTTAACAGGAATTGTTGAATATCAAAAACTTATTACGCGAAATCCTATTTTTTTAGAACGAGTTGAAGGGATAGGCGTTATTGGTGCAGAAGAAGCAATAAATTGGGGTTTATCCGGCCCAATGCTACGAGCATCTGGAATCAAATGGGATCTTCGGAAAGTTGATCGTTATGAGTGTTACGACGAATTTGATTGGGAAATCCAGTGGCAAAAAGAAGGAGATTCATTAGCTCGTTATTTAGTCCGAATCAGTGAAATGACGGAATCCATAAAAATAATTCAACAGGCCCTGGAAGGAATTCCGGGGGGTCCCTATGAGAATTTAGAAATCCGATGCTTTGATCGAGAAAGGGATCCAGAATGGAATGATTTTGAATATCGATTCATTAGTAAAAAACCCTCTCCCACATTTGAATTACCGAAACAAGAACTTTATGCGAGAATGGAAGCCCCAAAGGGAGAATTAGGAATTTTTCTGATAGGGGATCAAAGCGGTTTTCCTTGGAGATGGAAAATTCGCCCGCCGGGTTTTATCAATTTGCAAATTCTTCCTCAGTTAGTTAAAAGAATGAAATTGGCTGATATTATGACGATACTAGGTAGCATAGATATCATTATGGGAGAAGTGGATCGTTGAAATGATAATTTATACGACAGAAGCACAAGATATCAATTCTTTTTACAGATTGGAATCTTTAAAAGAGGTCTATGGGATCATATGGATGTTGGTCCCTATTTTGACTCTTGTATTGGGAATCACAATAGGTGTACTAGTAATTGTATGGTTAGAAAGAGAAATATCTGCAGGAATACAACAACGTATTGGGCCTGAATACGCCGGTCCTTTGGGAATTCTTCAAGCTCTAGCAGATGGAACAAAACTGCTTTTCAAAGAGAATATTCTTCCATCTAGAGGAAATACTCGTTTATTTAGTATTGGACCGTCTATAGCAGTCATATCAATTTTACTAAGTTTTTCAGTAATTCCTTTTAGCTCTCGCCTTATTTTAGCCGATCTCAATATCGGTATTTTTTTATGGATTGCCATTTCAAGTATTGCTCCCGTTGGACTTCTTATGTCAGGATACGGATCAAATAATAAATATTCCTTTTTAGGTGGTCTGCGAGCTGCTGCTCAATCGATTAGTTATGAAATACCATTAACTCTATGTGTTTTATCAATATCTCTACGTGCGATTCGTTGAAATATAAACTTTTATTTTCCCTATTCCTTTCATTCTAGAAAATAAGTTGAATGGATTGAATAGATATCCTCGTTTTTTATTATCCTTCAGTTCAGGTTGATAAACTAAATTAGATAGTTATATATGAGTGAAAGAAAGCAGCTTATAAATTCGCAGTAAATAAAAAAAAAAAATTGAATCTCATTTCCGATGTACAAGAGTTAAGTGGAAGAAAACGTACGCGGAAGAAGTCTTTACCCCAAGACGGGTTGATTAGTCAATCTAGCTTGAAGCGGGCTCAAAAGATCAACCGTATAGAGTTTTAGCTATCCTTTGTATGGTCCCATACATGTATTGCTAAACAAACGGGGGATTGAACAAAAAAATGAGTGGATGGTTAGGAACACCAAAATACACAAAGGATTAGTAATGGAGATTATGTAAATTATATAAAAAGAGACTTCTGGATAACATAAAAAGAATACTAATTGGGGCTTTAAATTCGTAGAAATGACTAGGCAGTACTCCCCCCGATTCCGGTCCAGAGTATGCTCCTATCCGCCGATTAAAGTAATGACTATCAGGAACGAAAAAATCCTTTACTATTTTTTAGTTTAAGCCCCCATTCGTGGTTTTCTCAGATCCGAAAGAAGAATAGGAACGAAAAATAAACAATAAAGAATAAAAAAGAAATCTTTTTTTTATTCTTTCTTTCATATATATAGAGAGACCTAATCCGTGTCATGATTTATGAGCTAAGGTAATGTTTCATTTTTTTCGTAATCGAAAACAATGGGTTGAAATATCGATTGATATTCTACAAGAAGTATTTTATTAAAGGCTTAAGTTATTACTCAACAAATAAAAATTGAAATTCTTAAGGGGCGAGATCAATTCAGAAGCACTTTTTTTTATTCTTTCAGAATATAGCAGACAGAATTCCATTGGTATAATTTTGGACCTTCCAATCCATTTTTTCTGTATCTATTCTACAACCATACGAAGATAAATAATACGGATTCGGTCCTTAAATTTATTTGTGACTCACGAGGAGCCGTATGAGGTGAAAATCTCATGTACGGTTTTGGACTAGCGATGGAAACAGTGATGTTATCATCGACTATAATTATCTAACAGTTCAAGTACAGTTGATATAGTTGAGGCGCAATCAAAATATGGTTTTTGGGGATGGAATTTGTGGCGTCAGCCAATAGGGTTTATCGTTTTTCTAATTTCTTCTCTAGCAGAATGTGAGAGATTACCTTTTGATTTACCAGAAGCCGAGGAAGAATTAGTAGCAGGGTATCAAACCGAATATTCAGGTATCAAATTTGGTTTATTTTACGTTGCTTCCTATCTAAATCTATTACTTTCTTCATTATTTGTAACAGTTCTTTACTTGGGGGGTTGGAATATTTCCATTCCGTACGTATTCGTCCCTGAGCTATTTGAAATAAATAAAATGAATGGAATCCTTGGAACGACAATTGGTATCTTTATTACATTAGCTAAAACTTATTTGTTTTTGTTTATTTCTATCGCAACACGATGGACTTTACCTAGGTTAAGAATGGACCAATTATTAAATCTTGGATGGAAATTTCTTTTACCCATTTCTCTCGGTAATCTATTATTAACAACTTCTTTCCAACTTCTTTCACTGTAAATAAAAAAAATACGAGATTCATGGCTTGGTTCAAACAAGAGAAAGAAACAAACATCAAATTATTCATAGATATTCACGATATGTTCCCTATGGTAACTGGGTTTATGAATTATGGCCACCAAACGGTCCGAGCCGCAAGGTACATTGGTCAAGGTTTCATGATTACCTTATCCCACGCAAATCGTTTACCCGTAACTATTCAATATCCTTATGAAAAATTAATCACATCAGAGCGTTTCCGCGGGCGAATTCATTTTGAATTTGATAAATGCATTGCTTGTGAAGTATGTGTTCGTGTATGCCCTATAGATCTACCTGTTGTTGATTGGAAATTTGAAACGGATATTCGAAAAAAACGATTGCTTAATTACAGTATTGATTTCGGAATTTGTATATTTTGTGGTAACTGCGTTGAGTATTGTCCAACAAATTGTTTATCAATGACTGAAGAATATGAACTTTCTACTTACGACCGTCATGAATTGAATTATAATCAAATTGCTTTGGGTCGTTTACCAATGTCAGTAATTGACGATTATACAATTCGAACAATTTCGAATTCGATAAAAAAAAACTGAGTAAGTAAACCTACTATTCTATTAAAGAGAAATTACGAATTCTTTTAAGGTTCCTTTTTGGTTTAAGTTAAAAGAAAGAGTGTTTGGTTTGAATTAAAAAAAAAGAATGAGGACTTTGTTCAATAAATAAAAATTCAATTACAAAGTAACTGGTTGATAAGAATTTCGGAGTCATTTTTATTTTAAATCTATTAATATATTCGTAATTATTTCGAAATATATAGTTTCAAAAAAAAATACCCTTTTCTTTTGAATCTTTTGAACAAACAAAAAAAGAATCAAAAACGAAACTGTCCAATAATTGTACTTAGAGCAATTCCCACCTAATAGATTAGTATTTTATTTAATTAGGAACGTATCATAAAAAAAAATTCCTGGTCGGGTCAATAAGATCATGAAAAGCATTTCGATTTATTTATCTCTTATTTTACACAGAATGGATTTGCCTGGACCAATACACGATTTTCTTTTAGTTTTTCTGGGATCGGGTCTTATATTAGGGGGCCTGGGAGTGGTATTACTTCCCAATCCAATTTATTCTGCCTTTTCATTGGGATTGGTTCTTGTTTGTATATCCTTATTGTATATTCTCTCAAATTCTCATTTTGTAGCTGCTGCCCAACTCCTTATTTATGTGGGAGCCATAAATGTTTTAATCCTATTTGCTGTGATGTTCATGAATGGTTCCGAATATTCTAAAGATTTTAATCTGTGGACCGTTGGGAATGGCCTTACTTCGTTGGTTTGTACAAGTATTCTTGTTTCGCTAATTACTACTATATTAGATACATCATGGTACGGGATTATTTGGACTACAAGATCAAACCAAATTATAGAGCAAGATTTGATAAGTACTAGTCAACAAATTGGAATTCATTTAGCAACAGATTTTTTTCTTCCATTTGAATTCATTTCAATAATTCTTTTAGTTGCTTTGATAGGTGCAATTGCTGTGGCTCGTCAGTAATAAATCTTTCTAATTAGGAATAGCAAGCAATCAAAATGAAACTTTTTTATGTCTTATCGCATCTATTTTCTTTGAATTCTATTTGAATATTGCTTGTGTATAAAATGTGTATAAAATATAAATTCGTTTATTCGATATATTTCCAATATATTCTTTTTGTTAGATTCTAGTCAATCAAATCCGTTGAATTATTGTTCATATTAAAATCAATCGAAATTGATAAGGAGTTGGTCAATGATGCTCGAGCATATACTTGTTTTGAGTGCCTATTTATTTTCTATCGGTATTTATGGATTGATCACGAGTCGAAATATGGTTAGGGCCCTTATGTGTCTTGAACTTATACTGAATGCGGTTAATATAAATTTTGTAACATTTTCTGATTTTTTTGATAGTCGGCAATTAAAAGGAAATATTTTCTCAATTTTTGTTATAGCTATTGCAGCCGCTGAAGCAGCTATTGGATTAGCTATTGTTTCCTCGATTTATCGTAACAGAAAATCAACGCGTATCAATCAATCAACTTTATTGAATAAGTAATATTAATAATATTAAATTATAAAATTCACCAATTTGAATTAGCATGTCCAATAGGGTGGAATCTACATCATGTTTTCGAAAACGTAAGAAATCAAAGTATCTTGGTCCTTTCTTATGAGTTGATCCCGAAGTAAATTGATTAGAAAATTTCTGGTAAATCGTTGATTCATCTGGTGTGTAACTATACTGATTCATTTACAAGTTTACTAGATTGAAATTTTATGATGTTCAAAAATTTATAGATCCCATGTCACATTCAGTAAAAATTTATGATACATGTATAGGGTGTACTCAATGTGTCCGAGCCTGCCCCACCGATGTGTTAGAAATGATACCTTGGGATGGGTGTAAAGCTAAGCAAATTGCTTCCGCTCCAAGAACAGAAGACTGTGTTGGTTGTAAGAGATGTGAATCCGCCTGTCCAACGGATTTCTTGAGCGTTCGAGTTTATTTATGGCATGAAACAACTCGAAGTATGGGTCTAGCTTATTGATATGTTCCAGAAAACCCCTACTTGAATACATTTTGAATCCATTTTATTTTTTTTTACTGAAAAAACCCGTGCTCAAAAAAACCTTTCTGAGCACGGGTTTTTCTGGTCCAAGTGTATCTTGTCTTTACCACGAATTTTTTTCCTTGGTTAACAACAATTGTAGTTTTACCAATATCTGCGGGTTCTTTAATTTTCTTTCTTCCTCATAGAGGAAATAAGCTAATTAAGTGGTATACGATGTGTATATGCATATTAGAACTCCTTCTAACAACCTATGCATTTTGTTATCATTTCCGATTGGACGATCCATTAATCCAGCTGGCGGAAGATTATAAATGGATCAATTTTTTTGATTTTTACTGGAGATTGGGAAT